GGTTCCAACGAAGCCAATTTAGTAATTAGTAAAGCCGAAGTCAATAGGGGTACTACTATCAAGAAATTCAAACCTAGGGCTCGAGGACGTAGCTACCCGATAAAAAAACCTACCTGTCATATAACTATTGTAATGGAAGATATTTCTTTAGATGATAAATATGTAGAGATAGATTCGTTAAAAAAACCTAGATGGAAAAAAAAGAATACAGCAGCGTATCTTGATATGTATAGTAGTGGGGGAATATGGGACAAAAAATAAATCCACTTGGTTTCAGACTTGGTACAACCCAAGGTCATCATTCTCTTTGGTTTGCACAACCCAAAAATTATTTGGAAGGTTTACAAGAAGATCAAAAAATAAGAGATTGTATCAAGAATTATGTACAAAAGAATATGAAAAGTTATTCTGGGTTAGAGGGAATTGCACGTATAGAGATTCAAAAAAGAATCGATCTGATCCAGGTCATAATCTTTATGGGATTCCCAAAATTGTTACTAGAAAGTCGCCCACGAGGGGTCGAAGAATTACAAACGACTCTACAAAAAGAGTTTAATTGTATGAACCGAAAACTTAATATTGCTATCAAAAGAATTCCCAAACCTTATGGAAACCCTAAAATCCTTGCAGAATTTATAGCCGGACAATTAAAGAATAGAGTTTCATTTCGAAAAGCAATGAAAAAAGCTATTGAATTAACTGAACAAGCAGATACAAAAGGAATTAAAGTACAAATTGCAGGTCGTATTGATGGAAAAGAAATTGCACGTGTCGAATGGATTCGAGAGGGTAGGGTTCCCCTACAAACCATTCGAGCGAAAATTGATTATTGTTCCTATACAGTTCGAACTATCTATGGTGTATTAGGTATCAAAATTTGGATATTTATAGACGAGGAATAATAAAGACAAGGGATAATAAACCTTTCTTTTTAACATAAAAAAAAAAAGAAAACCCCCTTCATTCTTTTGCTCAAAACTATCAATTAATTATTAATTCTATAAGGTTGAATAAAAATTAGATTGAGACTTTTTTTTAAGAAAATTGCTATGCTTAGTGTGTGACTCGTTGGTTTTTTAGGGTTAGGATTCAAAAAGACCAGCCCAACACCATAGTATGAACTAATAACTAACCATAGAACTAATAACCAACTCATTACTTCGCATTATCTAGATCTAAAAAACCAGTCAAGATATGATATATTGGTCATATCTTTGTAGCAACTGAAATTTTGTGTTTCTGAAAAAAAAATAAATCTGATTTTTAAGAAAATAGAAAAACAAAATAGAGAAAAAGAAAAACAAAATAGAGAAAAAGGATGTGGATATAAATGGAAAGATGAGAGAAAGAGAGAAAAAAAATATCAATGGTATAGAATTCCAATATGTAATATGTAAGGTCTATAAGTCATCTCATAAAAGGCAGTGTAATAAAGCATTAATACTGATTCTTATATAACATAATTAAAATATAACATAATTAAATGACTCTTCTTATAAATTTCTAAATTATAGAACAAAACAAAAAAATCAAGAGCTTCGAGCCAATAAAGACTAAGAAGATTGACTCAAGAACAAATTGCATTACATTATGGGCTCCGTTGTAAAAATTGGACCTAAGCATTAAGTAAGAAGCGATGGGAACGATGGAAGCTGTGAATGCAAAAGATTTTTGTGAAAAAGGAATCTTAATGATTCACTGGTCGGGATGGCGAAATGAACCGGAGATCAATTCATCTATTGTAAGAAGTCAGGAAACAAGCCGGAAATTTAAATAGAAGAGTAAATATTCGCCCGCGAAAACTTTTTTTTTAATTGATAAATTTGGACGATAAAAAGAAAAAGACAAAAATTTGTTCTATTGTTATTTCAAAATAACAATATGATTTCAAAAATAGAAACTAAAATCTTTAATTGTCTATTTAAACAAGATCTATAGATTACTAATAGATTAGATTATAGGTAGATTAGATTATAGGAAATCTCAAAAAATTCCACGATTCTATTTAAATACATGTATATCTTAATATCTTAATTAGTTAATTATTTCTTAATCTTAATTAGTTAATTATTTCATTTTAATTTAATTAATTAAGATTCGAAATCTTTTTTGTTTTTTAATTCTTTTATTCGCGAGGAGCCGGATGAGAAGAAACTCTCACGTCCAGTTCTGCAGTAGAGATGGAATTCATAATCAACCATCAACTATAACCCTAAAAGAACCAGATTCCGTAAACAACATAGAGGAAGAATGAAGGGAATATCATATCGAGGGAATCGTATTTGTTTCGGTAAATATGCTCTTCAGGCACTCGAACCCGCGTGGATCACATCTAGACAAATAGAAGCCGGTCGACGGGCAATGACACGAAATGCACGTCGTGGTGGAAAACTATGGGTACGTATATTTCCAGACAAACCAGTTACACTAAGGCCCGCAGAAACACGTATGGGTTCGGGGAAAGGATCCCCGGAATATTGGGTAGCTGTTGTTAAACCAGGTCGAATACTTTATGAAATGGGTGGAGTAAAAGAAAATATAGCTAGAAGGGCTATTTCAATAGCAGCATCCAAAATGCCTATACGGACTCAATTCATTATTTCGGGATAAAGGAGAAAAGGGTAGAACTAACAGAAATGAGTCTTGGGTGTGAAAAAAAAATTGCTTATTTGTTTCTTTTTTTATTTTTAGACAAAAAATATTTCTTTTTTTTTATCCTTTGCATTAAAAGAACAAATTACAAAATGATATGATTCAATCTCAGACCCATTTAAATGTAGCAGATAACAGCGGGGCTCGAGAACTGATGTGTATTCGAATCATAGGAGCTAGCAATCGTCGATATGCTCATATTGGTGACGTTATTGTTGCTGTGATCAAAGAAGCCGTACCAAATATGCCCCTAGAAAAATCAGAAGTGGTCAGAGCTGTAATTGTGCGTACCTGTAAAGAATTCAAACGTGAGAACGGTATGATAATCCGATATGATGACAATGCTGCAGTTGTTATTGACCAAGAAGGAAATCCAAAAGGAACGCGAATTTTTGGCGCGATCGCCCGGGAATTAAGACAATTTAATTTTACTAAAATAGTTTCATTAGCTCCCGAAGTATTATAAATATAAAAAGGGATCCCGCTATTTTATAGTGGGATAGTTGAAAGAAATGGATTGAGAAATAGATTGTATCTCACGCATATACCTTTATTCATAAAATATTCATAAAAAAAAAAAAAAGAAATAAGCATGTTGATTATATCAAATTTTGAGTCACCAACAATTTTAGTTCATCATGGGCAGAGACACTATTGCTGAGGTACTAACCTCTATACGAAATGCTGATATGGATAAAAAAAGAGTAGTTCGAATAACAGCCACTAATATTACCGAAAATATTGTCAAAATACTTTTAAAAGAGGGTTTTATCGAAAACGTGAGAAAACATCGAGAAAACAACAAAGATTTTTTGGTTTTAACGCTACGACATAGAAGGAATAGGAAAAGGCCCTGTAGAAATCTTTTAAATTTAAAACGGATCAGTCGACCTGGTCTACGAATCTATTCTAATTATCGACGAATTCCTCGAATTTTGGGCGGGATGGGAATTGTAATTATTTCGACTTCTCGAGGTATAATGACAGACCGAGAGGCTCGGCTAGAAAGAATCGGCGGAGAAATTTTGTGTTATATATGGTAATCTTTTTAATATACAAATTGGACCCAAAACTTACAATTTTTAATTGTAAAATAAAAAAGAAAAGGGACAAGTTGTCTAATATTGTTCCTCCTTCATTAGTTGATACTTCAAGGGGACTTTACCTGGAATGAAAGAACAAAAATGGATTCATGAGGGTTTAATTACCGAATCGCTTCCCAATGGCATGTTCCGGGTTCGTTTAGATAATGAAGATCTGATTCTAGGTTATGTTTCAGGAAAGATTCGACGTAGTTTTATACGGATACTACCGGGGGATAGAGTCAAGGTTGAGGTAAGTCGGTATGATTCAACCAAAGGACGTATAATTTATCGACTCCGCAACAAGGATTCGAAGGATAAGAAGGATTCGAAGGATAACAAGGATTCGAAGGATAACAAGGATTCGAAGGATTAAATGGCTTGAACACCCCTTTCGCGAGAATACGATTCGAGATTGCGAATTCTCAATAAACTTTTTTTCTTCCAAGAAGTAAATTACAATTTAAGATAAGGAATGACAAATATGAAAATCAGAGCTTCTGTTCGTAAAATTTGTGAAAAATGTCGACTAATCCGCAGGCGGGGGCGAATTATAGTAATTTGTTCCAATCCGAGACATAAACAAAGGCAGGGGTAATCACACTCGCTAAATGAAACGATATAAATAAGGAATCAGTTTTAATATGAAATGAAATGGATATATCCATATATCTCTAACTCATATTTTCGAGATAATAAAATATGGCAAAAGCTATACCGAGAATTGGTTCGCGCAGGAATGGACGTATTGGCTCACGTAAGAGTGTACGTAGAATCCCAAGGGGAGTGATTCATGTTCAAGCAAGTTTCAATAATACCATTGTGACCGTTACAGATGTACGGGGTAGGGTGGTTTCTTGGTCCTCTGCCGGTACTTGTGGATTCAAGGGTACGAGAAGAGGGACACCATTTGCTGCTCAAACCGCAGCAAGAAATGCTATTCGTACAGTAGTGGATCAAGGTATGCAACGAGCGGAGGTCATGATAAAAGGCCCCGGTCTCGGAAGAGACGCGGCTCTCCGAGCTATTCGTAGAAGTGGTATATTATTAAGTTTTGTACGGGATGTAACCCCTATGCCACATAATGGCTGTAGACCTCCGAAAAAAAGACGTGTGTAGAAATGCACATTGAAGAACTTTCAAGAGAAACAAGAGAAATAAATGATTCAATGATCTAATGAAATTATATTACTATGGTTCGAGAGAAAATAACAGTATCTACTCGGACACTACAGTGGAAATGTGTTGAATCAAGAACAGAGAGTA